TTTTATTTTTTTTTATTTATATTGAAAAATTATTAAAAATGGTATAGGTAAATAATTTATCAATAATTTATTTTAAAATTATTATTATTATATTAAAAATTTAATATATTAATATATATATATATATATAAATTATAAGTATATTAATATATATTATTTATATATAATATAATTTATTAAAATTTAAAAATTTAAATAGCAATTTTAATTTTCAAAATTAATATTATAAAGAAAAAAAGAAAGAAATTATTCATTGTTTAATAATTTAAGTTAAATATTTTATTATAAAAAAAAAAAACAAAAAAATTCTATGTTAGAATTTTAACGAATAAATAAATTTTTTATGGTTTTAAAAATTTATTTTAAATTTATTTTACATATAAATTTTAGTGTTAATTATTAATTATTTAAATAATATTTAATATTTTTGTAGTAATTAGTTTTAAAAATTTAAGGAATTAAGATTTAGTAATATTAAAATTTAATAACTAATTTTGTGCCAGCAGTTGCGGTTATACAAAAGTTAATTTAAATTTTTTTTTAGTTATTAATTAATAATTTTAATAATAATTTAAATTTTGAATTTTAAAGTGAAATTTTAATTTAATAAAAAATTATTTAATAATTATGATTTAATAAATTTTATAAAAAACTAGGATTAGATACCCTATTATTAAAATTTAAATTAATAATGCTTAAATAGTAGATAATTATTTATTGAAACTTAAATAATTTGGCGGTATTTTAGTTCATTTAGAGGAATCTGTTTAATAATTGATAATCCACGAATAAATTTACTTAATTTATTATTTTGTATATCGTTGTTAAAAAAATATTTTTTAATAATATTAATATTTAAGAATTTTTAATTTAAATTAAATCAGATCAAGATGCAGATTATAATTAAGAATATAATGGATTACAATAAATTTATTTAATTGAATTTTAATATGTAAAATTAAATGAAATTGGATTTAAATGTAATTTTATTTAATTTTTTAAAATGATTAAATATTAAAATATGTACATATTGCCCGTCGCTTTCATTTATAAATTGAAATAAGTCGTAACAAAGTAGAAGTACTGGAAAGTGTTTCTAGAAAGATCAAATTAGAGCTTGTTAAAGTATTTCATTTACATTGAAAAGATATTATATTTATAATTAATTTGTGGGGTTAAAATTAATAAGTAAATTGATTTAATAAAAGAAATTTTAATATTAAAATATTTAATGGGGGTTAAAGTAATTTTAATAGAAAAAATTTGAAATTTTATAGTTAATAAGTATTGTAAAAGAAATTTGAAATAAATTTAAAATAAATTTTTTAAAAAGTAAATTTAATTTATTGTATCTTGTGTATCAGAGTTTATTAAAAATTTTTTATATTATAAATTTCTCGAATTTAAAAGAGTTAATTAATTATTAAATTTATTGTATCATAAATATTTTAAATAATTAATTGGAAATGAAATGTTATTCGTTTTTAAATATATCTAGTTTTTTAAGAAAAAAATTTAATTTTTAATTAATTTTAAAAATTAATTAATTATAATTAATTAATTTTTAAAATTAATTTAATATTTTAAGGGATAAGCTTTAAATTAAATTTTTATAATTAATTAATTAATAAATTTGAAAATTTTATAATTTATATTGTTAATAAATTTTAATTTATTATAAATAATTTCATTAAATTTAAAAATTTAATTAATAATTTAAAATATTATTAAAAAATATTTTTTAATAAATTATATTTAGTTATAATGATAAAATTAGTATATAATATTTTAAAATATTGAATTTTAAATTATGATAATTATTTTAAAGGAATTCGACAAAAGTTTATATTCACCTGTTTATCAAAAACATGTCTTTTTGTAAATAATTTAAAGTCTAATCTGCCCACTGATTTTTAATTAAAGGGCTGCAGTATATTGACTGTACAAAGGTAGCATAATCAATAGTCTCTTAATTGGTGACTTGTATGAAAGATTGGATGAAATATAGATTGTCTCTAATATATATATTTGAATTTAATTTTTTATTTAAAAAGTTAAAATAATTTAAAAAGACGAGAAGACCCTATAGAGTTTTATATTTGTTTAATTTTAAATTATAATTTAATTTAATTAGGTTTAAATTTAATTAAATATTTTGTTGGGGTGATAAAAAAATTAATAAAACTTTTTTTAAATTTAATCATTAATATATGAATTTGTTGATCCAATTATTATTGATTATAAGAAAAAATTACCTTAGGGATAACAGCGTAATTTTTTTTTTTAGTACTTATAAGAAAAAGAGTTTGCGACCTCGATGTTGGATTAAGATAAAATTTAAATGCAAAAGTTTAAAATTTTTGATCTGTTCGATCATTAAAATCTTACATGATCTGAGTTCAAACCGGTGTAAGCCAGGTTGGTTTCTATCTTTTAATAATTTTAATATTTTAGTACGAAAGGATTAAATATTATAATTAAATTAATTATTTTGAATTTTATTAATAATTTAATAAATTTGTTTGCTATTTTGGCAGAAAGATGTGATGGTTTTAGAAATCATTAATATATAATTAATTATATATATAGTAGTGATAATGGTTGATTTATTTATAGTTTTTGTTGGTATATTGGTTTTAATTTTAGGGGTTTTAATTGGGGTTGCTTTTTTAGTTTTATTAGAGCGAAAAGTTTTAGGTTATATTCAAATTCGTAAAGGTCCTAATAAGGTTGGTTTTATTGGTATTTTACAACCTTTTTCAGATGCAATTAAATTATTTACCAAAGAGTCTACATATCCTAATTTTTCTAATTATTATTGTTATTACTTTTCTCCTGTTGTAAGATTTATTTTATCTTTATTTATTTGAATATTAATTCCTTATTATTTTAATATAATTAGATTTAATTTAGGTATTTTATTTTTTTTATGTTGTACTAGAATAGGAGTTTATACTGTTATAATTGCTGGTTGATCTTCTAATTCTAATTATTCATTATTAGGTGGATTGCGAGCAGTAGCTCAAACTATTTCTTATGAAGTAAGAATAGCTTTAATTTTAATATCTAGAATTATTTTAATTATAGATTTTAATTTATTAATATTTTATTTTTATCAAAAAATAATTTGAATATTATTTATTATAATTCCTTTATCATTAATATGAATTTCTTCAATATTAGCTGAAACTAATCGAACTCCTTTTGATTTTGCGGAGGGTGAAAGAGAATTAGTTTCTGGGTTTAATATTGAATATAGAAGAGGGGGGTTTGCTTTGATTTTTTTAGCAGAATATTCTAGTATTTTATTTATGAGATTATTGTTTGTAATTATATATATAGGAGGTTATGATTTAAGATTTTTTTTTTATTTAAAATTAAGTTTTATTTCTTTTTTATTTATTTGAGTTCGTGGAACTTTACCTCGTTATCGTTATGATAAATTAATATATTTAGCTTGAAAAAGATATTTACCTGTTTCGTTGAATTTTTTATTATTTTTTTTAGGTTTTAAATTTTTTTTTTAGTGATTATTTTTAGTATAAAATTAAATTAATAGAATAATTATTCTTTCTTAAGTTTTCAAAACAAATGCTTTTACAAGCTCATTAATTAATATGTAAATATATATATATATATATATATATATATTAATTATATTTTAATAATAATATTTAATTAGTTAATTAATTAATTATTTTTAAAGATTAATTTATCTCAATATTTTCTTATTAATGGATTGACAATAAAATAACTGAAATAAAGGATTGTTAAAATTTGACCTGTAATAATATATGGGTTTTCTACTGGACGAGCTCCAATTCAAGTTAATAATATAATTATAATAATAAAAAATCAAAATAAAATTTGATTAATTGGGTAGAATTGTAATCCTTGTATTTTTTTATTAAATGTTAATGGTAAGATAATTAAAATTAAAATTGATATAACTAATGCAATAACTCCTCCTAATTTGTTAGGAATTGATCGTAGAATAGCATATGCAAATAAAAAATATCATTCAGGTTGAATGTGGATAGGTGTTACTAATGGGTTTGCAGGGATAAAATTATCAGGATCTCCTAATAAATAGGGATTAATTAGTGTTAATATTGTTAATAAAAATATTAAGATAATAAATCCAATTAAATCTTTATATGTAAAAAATGGATGAAATGGAATTTTATCTAAGTTTCTATTTAATCCTAATGGGTTATTTGATCCAGTTTGGTGTAAAAATAATAAGTGAATTATAGTTAATATTATAATAATAAAAGGTAATAAAAAATGAAATGTATAAAATCGAGTTAAAGTTGCATTATCAACTGCAAACCCCCCTCAAATTCAATTTACTAATATATTTCCTAAATAAGGAATTGCTGATAATAAATTGGTAATTACTGTAGCACCTCAAAAAGATATTTGTCCTCATGGTAATACATAACCTATAAATGCTGTTGCTATTAATATAAATAAAATTAATACACCAACAAATCATGTAAATTTTAAATTGAATGATTCATAGTAAATTCCTCGACCAATATGAATATAAATACAAATAAAAAAAAATGATGCCCCATTAGCATGGATAGTTCGGATTAATCAACCATAATTAACATTTCGGCAAATATAATTTACTCTGTAAAAAGCTATTTCAATATTAGCTGTGTAGTATATTGTTAAAAATAATCCTGTTAAAATTTGAATTATTAAACATAAAGCAAGTAAAGATCCAAAATTTCATCATCTTGAAATATTAGATGGGGTTGGTAAATCAATTAAAGATCCATTAATAATTTTAATAATTGGGTGATACTTTCGTATAGGTTTAAATTTATTTAGCATTAGTTAAAAAATATTCGTAATGGTCCATAGAAAATATTAGTAATTTTAACAATTGCAATTAATGTAATAAATAGATAAATAATTAATAATATTGTTAATATTGATGAATAATTATTATATAATTTATTTAAATTAATTTTATTTTCATTATTAAAAAATATAAAATTAATAAAATTATTTATTTCTGAGTTATTGTTTATATTTATTCAACTTAAGTTTTTATAAAATAAAAATTGAATAATAATTAATATAAAAATAAATAAAATTAATATTTTTTTAAAGTTATTTGATATAAAAAATATTTCATTTGATGCAATTCTTGCTACATAAATAAATAATACTAATAATCCCCCTAAAAAAGTTAAAAATAAAATATAAGAAAATCAATATGTTTTAATAAATATTCCTGATAATAAACAAGTTAATAAAGTTTGAATTAAGATTATAAATCCTATAGATAATGGATGATTTAAAAAATATATTATTATTGATAATAAAATTATAATAGAAGATATGGTTAATTTTATCATTATTTCATAAAATAGTTTAATTAAAATAATAATTTTGGGGATTATAGATAAAGGTATTTCTTTTTTTTTGAGTTTTTAAAGATAAAATTCTTAATTTTGATTTACAAGACCAATGTTTTAATTTAAACTATAAAAACATTAATGATAATTATAAATATATGAATTATTTTTATTTTAATATTTTTTATTGGTAATTTAATTTTTGTTTCTAAAAATAAACATTTATTAATTATTTTATTAAGATTAGAGTTTATTGTTTTAAGAATTTTTTTTTTTTTTTTAGTTTTTTTAATATTTATTGATTATGATATGTATATATTAATAGTGTTTTTAGTTTTTTCTGTTTGTGAAGGTTCGTTAGGGTTATCAATTTTAGTTTCTATAATTCGAACTCATGGTAATGATTATTTTCAAAGATTTAATTTATTATAGTTTAATATGATAAAATTTTTATTTTATATAATTTTTATAATTCCTTTATGTTTTATAAATAATATGTTTTGAATGGTTCAAATATTATTATTATTATTAATATTTTTATTTATAAATTTTTTTATTAATTATATAAATTTTAATAATTTAAGTTATATATTTTCTTGTGATTTAATTTCTTTTGGGTTAATTTTATTAAGAATTTGAATTTGTTCTTTAATAATTATATCTAGAGAAAATTTATTTAAAATTAAGTATTATATTAATTTTTTTTTATTAAATATTTTATTTTTATTAATTTTATTATTTTTAACTTTTAGAGTTATAAATTTATTTATATTTTATTTATTTTTTGAGGGTAGATTAATTCCTACTTTATTATTAATTATTGGTTGAGGCTACCAACCTGAACGAATTCAGGCTGGTATATATTTAATATTTTATACTTTATTTGTTTCTTTACCTTTATTGATTGGTATTTTTTATTTATATAGTGAAATTTATAGAATAATAATTTATTTTTTAAAGTTTATTAATATAAATTTTATTTTATTATATTTTTGTATAATTTTAGCTTTTTTAGTAAAAATACCTATATATTTTGTTCATTTATGACTTCCTAAAGCTCATGTTGAAGCCCCAGTTTCTGGTTCGATAATTTTAGCTGGTATTATATTAAAATTAGGAGGTTATGGTTTATTACGTATTTTAATTTTTTTACAAGAAATTAATATAAAATTAAATTATATTTGATTAATTATTAGATTATTAGGGGGTTTTTATATTAGATTAAAGTGTTTTTGTCAAGTAGATATTAAATCTTTAATTGCATATTCTTCAGTTTCTCATATAAGTATTGTAATTGGTGGAATTATAGTTATGAATTATTGAGGTTATTTTGGTTCTTATATTATAATAATTGGTCATGGTTTATGTTCTTCAGGAATATTTTGTCTTGCTAATATTAATTATGAACGGTTACATAGTCGAAGATTGTTTATTAATAAAGGGATAATAAATTTTATACCTTCTTTAAGATTGTGGTGATTTTTATTAATATCTTCTAATATATCAGCTCCCCCCTCTTTAAATTTATTAGGGGAAATTACTTTAATTAATAGATTGATTGGTTGATCTTGGTTGTCTATAATTATATTAATATTAATTTCTTTTTTTAGTGCTGGTTATAGATTATATTTATATTCTTATACTCAACATGGAAAATTTTACCAAGGATTATATAGATTTTATGGGGGAGTTTCTCGGGAGTATTTATTATTAATATTACATTGATTACCTTTAAATTTAATAATTTTAAAAATTGAATATTTTATAATTAATTAATAAATTTAAATAATTTAAAAAAAATATTGATTTGTGGTATCAAAAATATGATTAATTAATCATTTTAAATTATTAATAAAAATATTTGTTTTTATATATTTTTTTTTTTGTTTTTTTTTAGATTGATAAGTTTTATTTTTATGATTTATTTTGTTATAAATAATATAGTAGTTTTTTTTGAATTAGAGTTAATTTCTTTGAATTCTGTTAATATTGTTATATCTATTTTATTAGATTGAATATCTTTATTATTTATAATGTTTGTTATAATAATTTCTTCTGTTGTAATTTATTATAGAAAAAGATATATAAGATCTGAGTTAAATTTATTTCGTTTTATTATTTTAGTTATATTATTTTTATTTTCTATAATTTTATTAATTATTAGTCCTAATATTATTAGAATTTTATTAGGTTGGGATGGTTTGGGTTTAGTTTCTTATTGTTTAGTTATTTATTATCAAAATGTAAAATCTTATAATGCTGGTATATTAACTGCATTATCTAATCGAATTGGTGATGTTTTAATTTTAATAGTAATTTCTTGAATATTAAATTATGGTAGATGAAATTATATTTTTTATTTAGATTTTATAAAAAATGATTTAATTATGTTATATGTTGGGATTATAATTATTTTAGCTGCTATAACTAAAAGAGCTCAAATTCCTTTTAGTTCTTGATTACCTGCGGCTATAGCTGCTCCTACACCAGTTTCAGCTTTAGTTCATTCTTCTACTTTAGTAACTGCTGGTGTTTATTTATTAATTCGTTTTAATTTATTAATTGTAAAAGTTTTTTTTATTAAATTTTTATTATTAATAGGTATATTAACTATATTTATAGCTGGTATTTCTGCTAATTATGAATATGATTTAAAAAAAATTATTGCTTTATCTACTTTAAGACAATTAGGTTTAATAATAAGAATTTTAAGAATAGGATTTCCTGATTTAGCTTTTTTTCATTTATTAACTCATGCTATGTTTAAGGCTTTATTATTTATATGTGCTGGTGTTATTATTCATATAATAAATAATAATCAAGATATTCGTTATATAGGTGGTATTAGAATATATTTACCTATGACTTGTTTGTGTTTGAATATTTCTAATATAGCTTTATGTGGGATTCCTTTTTTAGCTGGATTTTATTCAAAAGATTTAATTTTAGAAATAGTTAGATTTAGAAATTTAAATATATTAGTTTTTTTATTTTATTATATTTCTACTGGTTTAACTATATATTATACTATTCGTTTATTAATATATACTATAATTAATGATTTAAATTTATTAAGAGTTTATAATTTATATGATGAAGATTATATTATATTAAAAAGAATATTTATTTTATTAATTATAAGATTAATTAGAGGAAGATTTTTGAGATGAATAATTTTTTATTATCCGTATATAATTTATTTGCCTTTTAATTTAAAAATAATAGTTATTTATGTTAGTTTAATGGGTGGTTTTTTAGGATTTTTAGTTAGAAATATAAATATTTATAGAATAAATAAATTTATTATAACTTATAATTTAAGAAATTTTTTATGTTTAATGTGATTTATACCTAGATTATCTACTTATGGTTTAAATTATTATTTTTTAAATTTTAGTCAAAACTTATTAAAAATTATTGATATAGGTTGAAGAGAAATATACACAGGACAAGGGATTATATTTATTTTAAAAAATTATTCTTCTTTTTATGGGATTTTTCATATAAATAATTTAAAAATTTATTTATTTAGATTTATTGTTTGAATAATAATTATTATATATATATTATTTTTAAATATTTATTATTTAAATAGCTTATATATTAGAGTTTAATATTGAAGATATTAAGGAGATTATTTTAATCTTTAAATATATGTATATATATATATATATATAATATTTATAAAAAAATTATAATATTTATTTTTACAATGAAAATGTAATGTTTTATTTAAACTATATAAATAAGAAATATTAATGGAATTTAACCACTAAAAATTAAGTTAGCAGCTTAATTTTAATTATTATATTTCTTTAATTGGAATTATAAATTCAATTTTATCATTAACAGTGATATACCTCTAATTTGGTTTCAATTAATTAAATAAGGAGTTTTAATTAACTCTAAATTTTAAGTCGAAATTAAATGCAATTTTTGCTTCTTATTTAAGATAAATTAATTTTATTTAATATTTTTTGATTGCAAATCAAATGTTTTTTTTAAACTATAATCCTAATTAGTTCAATTTAATATATTTTGGTTTCATTCATGGTATAAACCTATTAATAAGATAATAATAAAAAAAAATCTAATTTTTATATTAATAAAAATATTTGTTAATTTAAATGTTAAAATAATTGGAAAAATTAAAGCAATTTCAATATCAAAAATAAGAAAAATTACTGTAATTAAAAAAAAATGTAGTGAAAATGGAATTCGTGCTGATGATTTAGGGTCAAACCCACACTCAAATGGTGAACATTTTTCTCGGTCTATGAATGATTTTTTTGATAAAATAATTGATATTAATATTATAATATTAGAAATTAAAAAAATTAAAATTAAAATATTTATTATTAAAATAATTATTTATATTAAATAATTTTAAACTTTTTGATTGGAAGTCAAATATACTAAATATATTATATAAATAATTAATTTCCTCATCAATAAATAGAAATATATAAAAACAATCATACAACATCTACAAAATGTCAATATCAAGCTGCTGCTTCAAATCCAAAATGATGGTTTCTTGAAAAGTGTTTATTTAATTGTCGAATAAAACATACAATTAAAAAAATAGTTCCGATTATTACATGAAGGCCATGAAATCCTGTTGCTATGAAAAATGTAGATCCGTAAATTCTATCTGCAATAGAAAATGGTGCTTCTAAATATTCATAAGCTTGTAAAATAGTAAAATAAATTCCTAATATGATTGTTAGTAATAATCTTTGAATAGTTTGTGAGTAATTATTTTCTATTAATGCGTGATGGGCTCAAGTAACTGTTACTCCTGATCTAATTAAAATAATTGTGTTTAATAATGGGATTTGAAATGGGTTAAATGGGTAAATTCCAATAGGGGGTCAAATAGCTCCAATTTCAATATTAGGTGATAATCTTCTGTGGAAAAATGCTCAAAAAAAAGAAATAAAAAAAAAAATTTCAGATACAATAAATAAAATTATTCCTCATCGGAGTCCTTTTGTAACTAAAATTGTATGTTTACCTTGAAATGTCCCCTCTCGACAAATATCTCGTCATCATTGAAATATAGTTAAAATTGTAATAATATAACCTAAAATTAGTAAATTTATATTAAAATTATGAAATCATTTTACTATTCCTGTTACTAAAGTTAAAACTCCAATAGCTCCAGTTAATGGTCATGGTCTATAATCTACTAAATGATATGGATGATAATTAAAATTATTTTTCATTAATTTATTAGTTTACTTCTCTAGAATAAAGTGTTCTTAAAATAGTAATTACATATGATTGAATTACTGCTACTGCTGATTCTAAAATTAATAATAAAATTTGAATAAAAATTAATATAAAAATAAATAAATATGAAAGATTAGGTCCAGTTCTTCTTAATAAGGTTATTAATAAATGTCCAGCAATTATATTTGCTGTTAAACGAACAGCTAATGTTCCTGGTCGAATAATATTTCTAATAGTTTCAATTAATACTATAAATGGTATTAAAATTGTTGGAGTTCCTTGAGGAATTATGTGAATAAATATATGTTGATAATTATTAATTCAACCATATAGTATAAATCTTAATCATAATGGTAATGAGATTGATAATGTTAAAGTTAAATGACTTGTTCTAGTGAAAATATATGGAAATAACCCTAAAAAATTATTAAATAAAATAAATGAAAATAATGAAATAAAAATTAAAGTTGACCCATTGAAATAGTTATTTTTTAGTAAAGTTTTAAATTCATTATGTAATTTATTTAAAATGAAATTTCAAATTATGAAATGACGATTAGGGGTAAATCAAAATTTATAAGGTAAAAATATTAACCCTAAAAAAGTTCTTATTCAATTAATTGATAAATTAAATAAATTAGTTGTTGGATCAAAAATTGAAAATAAATTTCTTATCATTTTCAATTAAAATTATTTTTTTTTTTATTATTATTTTTATTATTATTATTAAAATTATTATAATAAAGATAATAATTTATAATGTTAAATAAAATATAAATACAAATAAAAAAAAAAAGTGAAATTATTCAATTAATAGGTATTATTTGAGGAATAAAAGAATATTACTTATAGTAATAATTTAAATTTGACATTTTTATGTTATAAATTAACTAATTCTTTAATAATAAAATATTTATTCATTAGAAGTAATTGCTAATTTACTATTAAGTGGTTTAAGAGACCAATACTTGCTATTCAGTCATCTAATGAAGAATAATTATTAATTCAATTAATGAAATTTTTAATTGAAATTCTTTCAATTACAATAGGTATAAATCTATGATTTGCACCACAAATTTCAGAACATTGTCCATAAAAAATTCCTGGTCGGTTAATAAAAAAATTTGTTTGATTTAGTCGACCAGGATTGGCATCTACTTTAACTCCTAATGATGGGATAGTTCATGAATGAATTACATCTGTAGCTGTAACTATAATTCGAATTTGGTTATTTATAGGTAAAATAATTCGATTGTCTACATCTAATAAACGAAAATTATTTATTGTAAGTTCATTTGATGGAATCATATATGAATCAAATTCAATATTATGGAAATCTGAATATTCATAACTTCAATATCATTGATGTCCAATTGATTTTAATGTAATTAAAGGGTTATTAAGTTCATCTAATAAATAAAGTAATCGTAGTGATGGTAAAGCAATAAAAATTAATGTAATAGCTGGAAGAATAGTTCAAATTATTTCAATTAATTGACCTTCTAATAAGAATCGATTAATATATTTATTAAAAAATAAATTTAATATTAAGTATCCAACTAAGATAGTAATTATAATTAAAATAATTAATGTATGGTCATGAAAAAAAATAATTTGTTCTATTAAAGGTGATGCTCTATTTTGTAGATTTAAATTAGATCAAGTTGCCATTTCTAAAAAAAGGATATTTCCTTTATAAATGGGGTTTAAATCCATCACATATAATCTGTCATATTAGAAGTTTCTTAAAATTGGTAATTCATTATAAGAATGTTCTGCTGGGGGTAAGTTTTGATATCATTCAATTGATGATGGTATGTTTAAAGGGAATAGAGCAATTCGTTGATAAATTATTGATTCTCAAATAATAATTAAAATTATTATAATAGCTAATAGTGAAATGTATGATCCTAATGAGGAAATTAAATTTCATGAAATGTAGGAATCTGGATAATCAGAATATCGTCGAGGTATTCCAGCTAAACCTAAAAAATGTTGTGGGAAAAAAGTTAAATTTACACCTAAAAATATAATAAAAAATTGAATTTTTAATAAATATGGATTTAATGATAATCCTAAAAATAATGGATATCAATGTACAAATCCTCCTATAATTGCAAATACAGCTCCTATTGATAAAACATAATGAAAATGAGCAACTACATAATAAGTATCGTGGAGTGTAATATCAATTGATGAGTTTGCTAAAATTACCCCTGTTAATCCCCCTACTGTAAATAAAAATACAAACCCTAATCTTCATAAAATTGAAGGTCTATAATTGATTTGAGTTCCGTGTAGTGTTGCTAATCATCTGAAAATTTTAATTCCTGTTGGTACTGCAATAATTATTGTTGCTGAGGTGAAATAAGCTCGAGTATCAATATCTATTCCAATTGTAAATATATGGTGTGCTCAAACAATAAATCCTAATAATCCAATTGCTATTATAGCATAAATTATTCCTAAACATCCAAATGTTTCTTTTTTTGTTCTTTCTTGGGAAATAATATGAGAAATTATTCCAAATCCTGGTAAAATAAGAATATAAACTTCAGGATGACCAAAAAATCAAAATAAATGTTGATATAAGATTGGATCTCCTCCTCCAGCAGGATCAAAAAATGATGTGTTTAAATTTCGATCTGTTAATAATATAGTAATTGCCCCAGCTAAAACTGGTAAAGATAAAAGTAATAAGAATGCTGTAATTCCTACAGCTCACACAAATAATGGTATTTGATCAAATGATATATTATTAATTCGTATGTTAATAATTGTAGTAATGAAATTGATTGCCCCTAAAATAGAAGAAATACCAGCTAAATGAAGTGAGAAAATAGCTAAATCTACAGATCTTCCTCTGTGTGCAATATTAGAGGATAAAGGTGGATAAACAGTTCATCCAGTACCTGCACCATTTTCTACAATACTTCTAGAAATAAGTAATCTTAAAGAAGGTGGTAAAAGTCAAAATCTTATATTATTTATTCGTGGGAATGCTATATCGGGGGCTCCTAATATTAAAGGGACTAATCAATTTCCAAATCCTCCAATTATAATAGGTATAACTATAAAAAAAATTATAATAAATGCATGAGCTGTTACAATAGTATTATAAATTTGATCATCTCCAATTAAAGATCCTGGATTACCCAATTCTGCTCGAATAAGTAATCTTAAAGATGTTCCTACTATTCCTGCTCAAATTCCAAAAATAAAATATAATGTTCCAATATCTTTATGATTTGTAGAATATAATCATTTTCGCGTAAATAAAATGGCTGAGGTTAAAGCGATAAATTGTAAATTTATTTACGAGAAATATTCTCTTTTATTAAAGTAAATAAAGTCTTATATTCAATAATGATATAAAATTGCAAATTTTAAGGGGTAAATTATTTACTAAGGCTTAAAGAATATTTCTTTATAAATAATTTTGAAGATTATTAGTTTAAATTAACTTAAAACCTTAAAATTATAAAAATAAAAAAGTTCTAAAAATTATTCCTATAATAGAAATTAATGAAATTAAGTTAATTAAACTTATAAAATTATTTTTTAAAGAAATTTTAAATCATTTTATTTTAATATAATTAAATAAAAAAGATGAATAAATAATTCGAATATAAAAATAAATAGTAATTAATCTTCTTATAACTATAATTAATGTTAAAAAATAAATTTTATTAATTATTAAAAAATTAATAATAATTCATTTTGGTAAAAATCCAATAAATGGGGGTAAACCTCCTAATGATAGAAAGTTAATTAATAAATTTAATTTAATTATAAAATTTATATTATTAATAAATAATTGATTAATAAAAAATATATTTAAAATGAAAAATAAAAAAAATATAATTCTAATTAAAAATGAATATATAAAAAAATAAAATATTCATAAATTTTCTCTAATTATAATTGAAAATATTATTCAACCTAAATTATTGATAGAAGAAAATGCTATTATTTTTCGTAATGAGGTTTGATTAATTCCTCCAATAGCCCCAATTATTACATTTAATATAATAATATAATATAAAAAATTTATGTTAAAGTAATATGATAATAAAATTATAGGGGTAATTTTTTGTCAAGTTATTAAAATAAAATTATTAAATCATGATAATCCTTCTGAGATATTGGGGAATCAGAAATGAAATGGGGCTGATCCTATTTTTATTAATAATGAGGAATTAATTATAATTGAAATAAAATTATTTATTTCAAAATTTTTTATTAAATTTATTTTAATTAAAATTGAAAATAAAAAATTTATTGATGCAATAGATTGAGTTAAAAAATATTTTAACGAGGCTTCTGAAGATAAAAGATTATTAGAATTTGAGATTAGGGGGATAAATCTTAATAAATTGATTTCTAACCCAATTCAACAACCAAATCAAGAATTAGCGGAAATTGAAATTATAGTTCTAAAAAATAAAATAAATAAAAAAAATATTTTATTTGAGTTAAATAAAAAATAAATAAAAAATAATTACTTTGTAATTTGAGAAATTATAAATTTCTTATTATAAAATTATATTTTAGTGTAAGATGCACAATAATTTTTGATATTATTAGATATAGTTTAATTCTATAAAATATAATAAAGGTAGAATTTCTACTTAATTTATCCTATCAGAATAATCCTTTAATCAGGCACTTTATTAAAAAAAATTTAAAAAAAAGGGTTATCCTTTATATTTGAGGTATGAGCCCAAAAGCTTATTTTAGCTTATTTTTAA